TCTTATATTATAATGTATAATAACGGCATAGATATTCTAATCTACTTCAATATTGAATACCAGAAAACTGTATGAATGTTGTATTTATTAACTTATTTATTAACGCGGGTATAGCTAATCTAGATCTCCGTCTTCTCTCTTCTTTTATTGCCCTCTTGTCCTGTCGTGTCGTTAATTGACAGTATGACTTAGGGCTCAATATAATTTGACCGAACAAATCATAGTTTGGTAAACCACCTTGAATCTACTGCGGAGTGAAGGATCTTGGATCCAACGCATAACCCTTTGGGAATCAGAAAGATAAAGACGAGAAAGACCAATGAAATCAAGTTTCAAGATTGTATAGTTTAATGGTAAAGTTTGATTACCATTAATCCTCAGAATAGTTAACGAGTTTTTCCCTTTTATTTATATCCTATGCATCACCTAAATCCTAAAGGCGGCTCTAGGCCTGAGTTATATTAAGTTACGGTGGCCTTAGTTACCTATGGGATTTGTCTTATTACCTATTTTTAGTTTATTTATGAATGAAGGTGGCATAGGCCCCTATGGTCCAGTGGTTACGACCTCTCTCTTTCACGGAGAAAACGAGGGTTCAAGTCCCTCTGGGGGTATACCAAGACTAAAGACTATAGGAGTGGGATTTTCTATCAAGTGATCCGTATTTGTCAAGTCCTTCTATTAGTCTACTCAGAAGAGACTTTCTATTTTATATCAAATGTTATATTTGATTTCAAGTGATATGTATTTGTCAAGTCTACTTGGGAGACGAAAGGAAGTTGATTATGGAACGTCTAAAACGAATTAGGCGTTGGGTCGATGCCCGAGTGGTTAATGGGGACGGACTGTAAATTCGTTGGCAATATGTCTACGCTGGTTCAAATCCAGCTCGGCCCAACAATTCGCCAATCTACTATCAGATGGTATAACCCTCTTGTTCTTAAGAAATACCTGATACAAGACAAGAGAATAAAAAAAAGAATTTTAATTTTCTGCTAGATCTCTTCTTATTTCCCTGGGATTGTAGTTCAATAGGCTAGAGCACCGCCCTGTCAAGGCGGATGTTACGGGTTCGAGCCCCGTCAGTCCCGACGGATCCAATAAGTACATCAATTCGCCTCTCCATTTTCTGTGAAATGAAGGGACAGAGAGAATAATTGAATTCCGAAGGGGTTTCCCTCTTTTTTTTTCAGGATTCTCTCGAAGAAAGAACACACCCTAAAATAAAATGAAAATAACTAAAATAGTGAAGTTGACAGAATATTTCATCTTTTCTGCCGCGACTCGTCTTTCTCATACTTCTTTGTTTTGTCTTCCAAAGAAAAGAGGATCACTAAAATTTAAAACCTAATTCCTGTCTTTTTCCACTTCGCTTGTATTGTTTGTTGGTGGGGTTTTGTAGTTAATGGAAACGGACGGGTTAGATTATACTTCATTTGATGGTTCTACAAGGAAGACCTAAGGTAGGTTATAGAAAAGAAAGAACAGAAAAGAAGGATAAATAAAGGAATTTTTGATTGGTCCGGGAATCCTATCTTGGATTCGGTATGGATAAAAGATCTTCATATGTTATATACTATTAATTCTCCACGACTAATTAATTTAATAGCTCAGATATTGTTATTCATGATATTGATCCGATTCAATATCGTCGATAGGTAATGCATTCATTGAATTGACAGGTGAAAGATTTATCATCTCTATGGGATTAAATCCCGAGTTATTGTATTGTGAAATAAAAAAAAAAAACGATGAGATTATGGAAGTAAATATTCTTGCATTTATTGCTACTGCACTGTTCATTTTAGTTCCTACTGCTTTTCTACTTATAATTTACGTAAAAACAGTAAGTCAAAATAATTAATTAATTACTTTAAATGAAACTCGACTTCTGAATTCTTTGAAGAAATCAAAAGAAAAGTATTCTATTTTTGCTGAAATCAAGGGGCTATAATCGGCGATATTCTATGAGATCCGAGAGTATGGTAAGTAAGAAAGAAATTTCTTACTTACCATACTCTCTATTAGTGTTATAGTAGTGTATAAAGTTGTACTTGACTTTCTAATAAAAAGGGTATGCTATATTAGCTTCTATCTTCAATTCAATATATGTAGTTATTAATTCATATTTGGAATTGACGTAGGACCCAATCTTTTCTTTCATACATTTATATATATTTATATTCCAATTCCAATGAATCTGAAAACTTCCAATGAATCTGAAATAATTGTTTTACTGTTATAGAATACATTTCTCCACTAGAATCTAATGGAATTTCGAAATGAAGATATTTTTATTTGAAAATTATTTCAATTTAAATAAAGAATGCGTTGCAGAACGATCTATAAAACAATTGATACCTTTTCATTTCTCAACTAAATTAGGAGTGCTTCTAAAGTCCACTTCTTCCCCATACTACGAGTGAAAGGGAAAAAGTAAAGACTACCATTAAAGCAGCCCAAGCGAGACTTACTATATCCATGTGAATTATGTCCCTTATCTCTATGATAGAATTATTCCATTATTGCTCACTAATAATAGTAGAATGAATGGTCCAGAGTCAAAAAGGGATTCTGGGCGAACACTATTGATGAATCAATCAAATAAATGGATTTTAAAAATTCCTATATTATTTATAATCCGTACCCTTTCCCGATTGTCTCTCTGAAGGAGTTGGGATATAGTATATTATACTCTTGACGAGGGGTAAAAATTGTTTTGGGCTTTTTTTTTATTTTCTATAAAAGGTAAATTCTCTATCCAATCTCAATTTAATAGTGATTGAATGCCTGAACACTCAGAGATTCTCGCGAGTCTATATATGTAGATTACAGTATAGAAAGTACTTTCCCAACTAGTAGTGGAATTCTCGGCCGGTTATCCAATGTAATTCAAGACCCAATCAATAGACATTACATTAGCAGTAGAAGAGAATCTGGAAGTCTTGCTTCGACCATTATAATCTTTCTTTGAATTTTAGATTCAAAGATTTCCAATCTTTTACAAAATCCCCAGAACATAAAAAAATAGCGGAACAGAATAAGAGATTTCGATTCGTTTGTTGATGAGGCGGCACCCGGATTTGAACTGGGGAAAAAGGATTTGCAGTCCCCCGCCTTACCACTCGGCCATGCCGCCAAAACGATACACAATAGGATAAAAATTCCCCTTTTTGAGTTGGATTAGTAAACTTGAGTTTATTGTACTTGCATCCCTTTTTAATCCTTTTTTCTAAATTTAGAAAAATTAGAAAAGAAACCGTTTTTCCCCTTTTGATTGTATTTGATCTGCCCCTTCGATTGATTGTATAGTATCTCAAAACACACAAACTTCCACTCACTTTGATATTGAAAAATCAAATGTATATTTTCACTCAAAAAGCCTAAATTTATGGGAACCATTAACTATTTATTGACTGACAATTCGTGAATTATTCTTGGATTTGAATATCAATTTTGGTTTGCCTAATGACATAAGAATAAGCAAAAATTTATACATACTTAATTGATTTTTTTAATCAAAAATCCTTCTCAATTTCCATTATAACAAAAATTATAGGTATATGTAAACCCCAGAACGGATATTCTTATACAGATACCAAATTGGCTATTATAGTATGTTGCCTATAAATAAAGGGAATTCGTTGGAACAAAAAAAGGCCTGGCTGGGTATTGACCGGGCCAGGCCCAAAAGGCACTTCGAACAAAATAAAAGAAAGAAGGTGTTCTTTATTTATCTTTCTATTTGGATCTTTCGAGCATCTAAATTGAATTGCTAATTATATAATAACGATAAAGAATGTGAAAGAAATACTTTCTTTAATCCTTACTTGATGTGTAATGTAACATAGTAATTATCTTTTTCAATTGGGAGAGATGGCTGAGTGGACGAAAGCGGCGGATTGCTAATCCGTTGTACGAGTTATTCGTACCGAGGGTTCGAATCCCTCTCTTTCCGTTTCCGTTGATGAGTTTCCATTTTTTCTTTCAAATTTTGCAAACCCCTTTTTATTTTTTCCTTGTTAAATGTGTGGAATAGCTAAAAAAAAATCTTAAGAAAATTATAAAATCAAGCAATAAAAACAAAAAAAATTATTCTTCACGTCCAGGATTACGTCCTGGATCATTGGATAGGAATCCAAAGATGAAGAGAGAAACAAAGAATATTACTACTGTATAAACGAAAAGTTTGAGAGTAAGCATTACACAACCTCCAAGATCATTTTTTGAAAAAGAAAAACGAGAAAAGACAATAGATCCTCCATTTTTATATCACATATCCTATTTTGACACCAAGAAAAGAATTCTAGAAATAGAAAAGAATGTTCAGAAATTCAAATGAAGTTGAAATTTGTAATAAGAGTCTTTGATTACCACAAATCACTTTCATACCCAAATTAGATATTGTAAGGGACCCGAAGCTAATAAGGTATTTCGCCGTAAAAAGGATTAAAATCAGGAAATAGGGCGTCTCGTGGCTATCCGAGAATTTCAATGTTTGAATCGAAGGTTCATACTGTCAGACTTATTTGATCTTATCAATTGTTATAATTTTTCTCGAATAAATATGAATTTTCTAGGATAGTATTAAAGATCTTATCGAAAACTTACAGCAGCTTGCCAAACAAAGGCTAAAAGAAAAAAGAACAGGGGTATGACTGGCATAACATCTACGATTGGATTCAAAAAAGCATAGGCTTCGGGCAATTTGGCCAAGAAAAGACTACTCGGATAAAGGGCAGAATTAAGACAGATCAAACTAAAGATATTAAGCATAACAGACATTTTTTTCGTCGAGATAATTGCATTTTGATTGAGTTATTGATATAAGGAAAAATGAAGTAAAGTAAGGTAGACAAAAAATCCTTCTTTTTCCGCTCAATCAAAAATCCTCCGATTCTCAAAGGAGAATAGAAGAAATCATACTTTCATACAATATCTTAATTGAATTATATGTAATGATCAATAAATTCCATTGAATTAATTCTAGAGATACACATGCCAAAATCCTAGCACGAATCTATAATAGATTCTATAAAGAATAAAGATTTTCTATAGTTGGACTGGAATTGACGAACACTTAATACCAATATTATTCTTTAATAGTATAAGTATCCAATAAAAATAGAAATGGGGCGTAGCCAAGCGGTAAGGCAACGGGTTTTGGTCCCGCTATTCGGAGGTTCGAATCCTTCCGTCCCAGAGCATATCCATTGTATTCTAATACTTCTTTTTTGTTCAACAAGGTTCTGTTTCAAGGTTTGGATATACTTTTTTTATTCTTTGCGGAATCATATCTGACTTTTTCACAAACCAAACTAAATCGAGTTCAAATGACATGCAAAAGTAACTGAACCCTTTTGTGACCCATAGAAAATGGGGCATAGATCACAGTTGGAGAAAGATTACTTAACCTCAGGTTAAAAAAATATGAAAATACATATAAAACGAGGAAGTGCTTAGCCTATAGGTATGTATGGTTATCCTATTTCAGTGACAATAGTGTTTCCATTTTTGTGAAAACTAAATTGCATCCCTAAAATATGAAAATTTAAATATTTAACAATGATATTTCTTTTTATTGTTCGATCTATTTAGCTTATTTGCTTTGCATCATTGACAATTCCATTTGAAAAGAAACAGAGATCTTGCTTTTTTATGATAATAAAAAGGAGTAAAACTTGACTCAAAGAATGATGTAGAAGTAGAAAACTTTTTCAACTATCAAGATTTGTAATGATTCCTTCTAGGTTGGGAAGTTGAAAATGGTCAGTCTATCTTATTGAGTCACTTGAAGAGGCAGAGTCAAATAGAATTTATTTATTTTATTTGTGCGATTTCTGTTAGTTATGTTATTTCTATATTTGGATTTCTTAATATTTCTGTTAGATATTTTTTTGAGATAGAGATGTTCTATTCAGACAAAAAAAGACGGCATTTTGCTAAAATTTCTTCAGAAAAATCTTTATTATCTGTGTAGATATTCTCTATTAAATATAAATAACTATGTCTCTGTACCGACTGAACCAATGACTATTCATGATTCCATAATTGAATCAATTCCATACTGGTTCCAAATTAGAGGAATGTTATGGTAAAACTTCGTTTAAAACGATGTGGTAGAAAGCAACGTGCGACTTGAAGGACATGATCCGGTGTGGATTCTTATTGTTACATCCACCATTTTATATAGGAATGAAGGTGCTCTTGGCTCGACGTCGTTTGTTCTATTCTACTAGAACCCTTCTTTTTTTATTGGGTTCTAATGTAAATAGTTCATGATGGAGCTCGAGTAGAAAGTATTTATTAATTTCTCAGGGGCAACGATCTAGGGTTAATGCCAATTAATAAATTGGAACAACTTCGTAAGTATATCTTCGATATAGAAATCGAAAGGATTCCATTCCAATAAATTTTCAAAATTGTTGGAACGGCTAAAACTTTTTCGATCGACAGTGTATCGCGCATGAATCAACCTCGGTATGATTCTTTGATAGAAAGAAATCCCAAAAGGGGTATGTTGCTACCATTTTGAAAGGATTAAGAAGCACCGAAGTAATGTCTAAACCCAATGATTTAAAACAAAAATAAAGGATCCCAGAACAAGGAAACACCACTTCAATTGTCTCACGGATCCGAATAAAGAATCCAAATAAATTTTAAACGAGACAAAAACGGTGGGTTAAAGACCACTCAATAAAAAAATATCTTAAAGAAAAATCTTTAATATATTTGAGAATTATTATTATTATTATTATATTATTGAACTTGAGTTATGAGTACAAATGATTTTTTTCAGCAACGCAGCTAAATAAAAATGACTATGAGTTAAATTGAAATTATATTATAGACTAATTCATTTTACAGATTTTCTATTTATTCTAATTCTAATTTTATTTTATCCATAGACAAAACATCATTTTTTCTCGAGCCGTACGAGGAGAAAACTTCCTATACGGTTCTAGGGGGGGGGGGGGTTCTTTTTCATCTACATCTATCCCGATGAGCCGTCTATCGAATCGTTGCAATTGATGTTCGATCCCGAAGAGAAGGAAGAGATCTTCAGAAAGTGGGTTTTTATGATCCGATCAAGAATCAAACTTATTTAAACGTTCCCGCTATTCTCTATTTCCTTGAAAAAGGTGCTCAACCTACAGGAACTGTTCAGGATATTTTAAAAAAGGCAGAGGTTTTGCCCTAATCAAATGAAATTCAATTAAATTAAGGAAATAAAAAATAAGGGTAGGATAATGATTTCTATATCATTTTGGATATCTTTTCTATACTATGTTTTTTTATTTCCTTCTTTTCTTCTTCTATTCGTATCTAGTTATCATTGTTTTTATAGAATCCTTTTTGATAGAATCTTTTTTGATAGAATCCTTTTCTAAGGAAACCCTTATTTGATTCATCCTCACAAAATATAAATATTTTGGCATTACCTGCAATTGGATGGTTTTCATTCGACCTCTAATATCAAGTAAGAAACAAGGAATCGAA